TCTTGATCAGATTGGAATGGGATGATAAATCTATTTCTTCGCCTCTTAGCCAATAAATCGGAATTCTCGTGGAGAATGGTAGGATATATGAAATTCCAATGACCGTTGGATATGATTCGATCAGGTCCTGAATAATCAAGAACCCCCCCCTTTTTACCGTAAGGATTCGAACTAAACAATTTGTGTCTCACTTGATCATTAGTCACGGAGAGGTCAGAAATAGATCTCCGTTCAACAGAATGAACATTCATTTGATCTTGATCCTTGTGGAGCGAAAAAGGCACTATACTGGATCTGCACAGAGCTCCTGATAATATCCATAAATGACTTGTTTTGGGTAAGAGATGAACATTACCATATTTATATTCAGGTGCATGGTACACATCGGTACTCCAGTGCATTTCTCCCTCTGAGTCAGAATAAATATGTTTTCGAACTTTCTCTTTAACTTTATTAAAACTGAAAGTGGATGTTCCAGCGCGAATCTCAGCAATCACTTGTTCTGATTCTACATATTGATCGTTTTGAACTAAAAGAAAACTTTTGGGTGGAATATTCACATTATGTAGAATATCGTGACTCTCAATAGTTACATACAGGTCTATATAACATAGAAAAGCGGGATGCCCATGACGTGTACGTGTGGGATGAACCAAATCCTCATTGAATTTGATTTTTCCCTTAAAAGGAGCTCGTACATGTTCTGCAGTACCACCTGTGAATACTCCACCGGTATGAAAAGTTCTTAATGTTAGTTGAGTCCCCGGTTCGCCGATTGATTGACCCGCAATAATACCTACTGCTTCTCCTAATTCGACCAGGTCGCCATGAGTGGGACTCTGACCATAACATAATCGACAGATCCAAGATATACTCCTGCAAAGAAAGGGGGTTCGAATATATATTGGTTGTGTTCGAAAGGTTATGAATCGAGTGACAAGTCCAACCCCAATATCTTTATTTTGAGCGGCAATGCAACGTGGGCCCATATATATATTGTATGCTAATACACGACCAATTAGTGTTTGGACCCAAATTCTTTCCGTCATCCCATTTCTAGGACTCACGGAAATGCCTCGGGTAGTGCCACAATCTGTTCTACGTACAACAATGTGTTGAACTACTTCAACAAGTCTACGCGTGAGGTATCCAGCATCTGATGTTCGTACAGCAGTATCCACAACTCCTTTGCGGGCTCCGTAGCAGGAAATGATATATTCCGTTAAAGAAAGTCCTTCGCGTAAATTGCTTTGAATCGGTAAATCAATCATTTGTCCTTGGGGATCCGACATTAATCCTCTCATACCTACTAATTGGTGTACCTGAGATGCATTTCCTCTAGCTCCCGAAAAGGACATTATATGGACTGAATTAGAAGGATCAGTCATCCTAAAATTAGGATGCATTTCTTGTCTCAAATATTCACTTGTAGCATACCATATCTCAATGGATTGGCGTAATTTTTCTACTGTGTGTACATTCCCATAATGATGGTGCTTTTCTAAAATGAAACTTTGTTGTTCAGCATCTTGGACTAGCCACCCCTTAGAAGGTACTGTTAAAAGATCATCAATTCCTAATGAAATGGATGTAGCAGTGGCTTGCTGGAAACCCAGAGTCTTTACTTGATCCAGGGTGTGCGATGTATATGCCATTCCGAAGTGATCTATTAATCTGCTAATAAGTCGTTTCATGGCAGACCCATCTATCGCTTTATTGTAAAAGAACAGATCAGCCCATTCTGCCATAAGTACTTCTCTATTCCGCTGAGTAGGATTCGCCAATGGGTTTGAGTCAGTGATTCGAAGACCTCCTTTACTGGATCTCGATTCATGTAGAAATTAAGGAATTATGATTCCAGTTGAACCGGAGAGATCAAAATTCCCGCGGTATTACATAATTCCTTAGCTTAGGTACCGTATGAGTAGGCCTGACAAAACCCCTGTATGGCTTCTTCTATTTCTCGAGAAAAAGAAATATGACCAACAGTGGTTCGGGTGTATATACAAAGGGTTTGTTTTTTTATACGTCTTACTATTAGATAGTGCCCATAAATTTCATGATAGGTACCCAAAGATTCATATTGAACTTCGACAGGAACTTCTCTTGAGGCAATGACACGTTGATCTAGTCGCCACCGAAGCCACAAAGGACTATCTAAATTGATTCGTTTCTGCTGATAAACTATAAGTACATCATAGGAACTACAAAAATAGGGCTCTTTCTCTTTCGTAGTATATTTATACTTATAATCATTAACTGTTTCATTTTGATAGTTTATGCGATTCCATGGATTATACCTATTTGCACAAATACCTCGACGATTCCCGATCGTTAATACATAGAGTCCAATAAGCATATCTTGGGTTGGTACCGAAATGGGATCTCCAATAGCCGGAGAAAAGAGATTCATATGAGAAAACATAAGTAAACGAGCCTCCGCTTGCGCTTCCAAAGATAAAGGTACATGAACAGCCATTTGATCCCCATCAAAGTCTGC